GACAATGATCCAATCATAGAAATAATTGGAATTTTTGTATCCAACTTCTTGATAGTATTATCTATTAGAAATAAGTTTTCTAGCATTTGACTCCGTACCACGGAAGGATTTAATTGCACATTTGAAAGATAGCCTAAAAAGTCAAGAGAATATTTGCATAATTGCTTTATACGGACCCTTCCTGATTGAGACCATACGTAAAAATGATATTGCCATAAATTTATAAAGTAATATTTCCACTTATTCATCAGAAGAGGCGTATCCTTTGAAGCGAGAATCCATTTTCCTTGATATCTAACAAAATGTATGAAGGGATCCTTGAACAAGCATAGGTTGTTCTGAAAATCATTCGAAGAGACTTCTACAAGATGTTTGATTTTTTCATAGAAATAGATTCGTTCAAGAAAGATTACATAAGATATTGATCGTAAATGATAGGACTGATTACGGAGAAAAAGGAAAATGAATTTGCATTCACATATATGAGAATTATATAGGAACAAGAAGAATCTTGGATTCAAAATAGAAATGCATTTCTGTGAAGTACTAAGACTCTTCAAATTTAAATACTCGTATAAAAAAAGAAGCCGTAATAAATGCAAAAAAGAGGCATCTTTTAACCAGTAGCGGAGGGCTTGAACCAAGATTTCAAGATGGATGGGGTGGGGTATTACTACATCTAACACAGAATTTAAATGTGAGAATTTGTCCTCTAAAAAAGGAAATATTGAATAAATTGATTTTAAATTATGATATTTTGCTACTTCTTTCCCTTGTAAATAAGACACTACTCGTAGGGAAAATGGAATTTCCACAATGACTGCAAATCCTGCCGATATTATTTGAGAATACAAATTCTTATTCTTATTGTGCCCAAAAATTTGATTTTGTTTCGAATCATTAGCAGAAATAAACAAAAGATTCTCTTGATACATTCGAGCAATTAAACGTTTCACAATTAGTGAACTGGATTTATTGTCATAACGCACACTTTCCAACAAAATTGATGATTTATTTCTATCGAAAACATAATCATGAGCAAGCGCATAAATATACTCCCGAAAAATCAGCGGGTATAGAAAGTCATATTGGCGAGATCTATTTAGATCTAAATATAGTTGTTGAAATTCCTCCATTTCAAACTCAAATTGAACCAAAGCAAGGGTGGGGGATCTAATCGGTTATCAAATGATACATAGTGCGATAGAGTCAAACCAAGGTATTATCATAGTAAGAATAAACAATAATAGATACCTCGAAGATAGGTGGATTCATCAACGGATTCTCTACACTCTCCTTTTTCATTTAATTGATGTATGTTTGTTCTAAGATAAGAAGATGGTTGGAAATCCTTTATTTTTTTTTTCAACCTAATCGCTCTTTTGATTTTGGAAAAAAAAAGATGTTATCTTTATCAATATACTGCTTCTTTTACACATTCATGCTTAATCCCTAAGAAATAGGGAATAACTATATAGAATAGTTAGGACTCAAAAAAAATAAAAAATCCACTCATGAGAAAGATATTTACCCCATTAGGCACTCATTTAGTTTTAACGGTTAATTAGATCGGGTAATCATTCAAATCAAATTAAGAAAAGAAGCTCGTTGCTTTTAGTTTTCCCATAATTGGGTCCGTCTCTAGGACTCTATCCATTTATTCACTCGACCAAACTTTAAATTCTTTATTGATACGACATGCTATTTTTTCCATGTATTCCTTTCAGGATCAGTCGCGGTCTTAGAAACTCTACCGATGGTCTGGACGAATCCCTTTCTTCATAAAAATGTGTAAAAGATGCTAGCCGCACTTAAAAGCCGAGTACTCTACCGTTGAGTTAGCAACCCCAAAAAGAAATAGAATATGGAGATATAACCGGAATCAAAAATGTGGAATTTCATAACACAATCAAAACATTCAATTAGTAATAAATTGAATAAAATTCAAATTTCTACTCGATTCTAAGCATTCGTTCAGATCCGCGAAAAATACAAGAAATTCTCATATAAAATAAAAAAATAGAACTAGAAAAAGTGAAAATTGATAGAGCACTTCTTGTGTTAACCATTTTTATTCATTAAAAAACTTCTTCTATCAGGCAAAAAATAGAATTTCTTGTATCACAACAAATTCAAAGAATCCATAAGTCAAAACCCAATCTCTGCGGCATGAATAAGGATAAATAGAAATGGATCTATTTATCTACGATCAAATTATATTTGTTTGATACATTGTTGTCAATACGATTGTGACTGTTTAATATAAATGATTATCAAAGAATATAAAAAACTATAAGAATCAAATGAAAAAATAGATTTCAATTTTTTGATTAGTTTGTTTTCTTAGTATTTTATTTCTTATAATAAAATACTAAGAAAACGCTATAAATAGAGCAAAGGAGGGGGAGGAAATAATAAAGAAAAATTGATTCAAAGCTCTATATGAGTCATCCACACCCTCTTTTTTGTATTTTATTAATGAAATTTGTATTTCATTAATAAAAAATCAATGACATTTTTTTAACTAAAAAAAATTAAGTTCCGTAAACCCCCGCCTTCTTTAAAATGTCATGAACAGTTCCTGTAGGTTGAGCGCCCCTTTCAAGAAAATATAAAATAGCAGGAACATTCAAATGGGTTTGATTATATATCGGATCATAAAAACCCACTTTTCGAAGATCTCTTCCTTCTCTTCGGGATCGAACATCAACTGCAACAATTCGATAAAAGGCTCATTGGGATAGAATAGATGGAATTGAATAATAAACACCCCCCCCAGAAACGTATAAGAAGTTTTCTCCTCGTACGGCTCAAAAAAAAATGATTAGAAGTTAAGTTATATCTATGTGTACATGAAATTAGAATGCCAAATCGATCCATAATCCAGCAAATCCGTGGGACATTTAACTCCTTCTTTTTACTCTTTCTTTTTCCTTCTTTCTTATTTTTAAGAAAAAGCAAAAAACATTCGTACTCTCATAACTCAAGTTGGATAACTCTCAACTAGCTCCAAAAATACTTAGCTAGTTTTTTTTTATTGAGTGGTCTCTAACCCCTTTCTTTTTTTTTGTCTTATTTAGAATCTAGTTTGATTCTTTATTCTGATCTGGTGATTGAGATAATTGAAAACGGTATTTCCTTGTTCCGGGATCCTTTAACTTGAATCATTGGGTTTAGACATTACTTCGGAGATCTTTAATCATTTCAAAAAAATGGCAGCAACATGCCCCTTTTTCTCTTTTTTGTGTTTGTGATCTCTTTCTATCAAGGAATCATATGAACAATTGATTCCCGCATGAGAATCTTTTGATCGAAAGAGCTTTACCAATTCCAACTAGTTTGCTTTTTTTTTATTTGAAAATGCTTTGAGTCAGACCCTTTCCGTTTCTATATGAAAAATAGACTTATGTACGAAGTTGTTCCAACTTATTGATTTGATTTACATTAACTAACCCTAGATCCTTTCCCTTTAAAAATCAAATCAATATTTTCTACTCGAGCTCCACCCTATACTGTTTATATCCCAACCCAACAAAAACGCGGGTTATGATAGAAAAGAGTAGAAAAGAATGTCGAGCCAAGAGCACCTTCATTTCTATTTTCTATATAGTTTCAATATAGTAAAAAAAGGTGGTGGTTTGTTTTAATATCCACAGCAAATTGACCATGTCCTTCAAGTCGCACGTTGCTTTCTACCACATCGCTTCAAACGAAGTTTTACCATAACATAAAATTCCTCCGGTTTTTAATAGGTGTGTAAATAATTAATTGAATTACGGAATTATGAATAGTCATTGGTTCAGTCAGTACGTAGTAATCTATAGAACGTAGTAATCTATAGCTCTTCCTAATATACTTAATATTAAACTGATTGAATTCTTCTATATGAATCTATTCATATTATGAATAGATTCATATCAAATATGAAAATAATAAAGAAATAGGTAATTTATGATGAAGAAAAAGTCTCAGTAATAATTTAAATTAACCCTATTTTGTATGAATACTAAATTTTGTATGAATACTAACTCTATTTTGTATGAATACAATATATATATATATATATTTCATATTTCTTTTTTATTACAAAATTACAAAAAAAAATATACCAGAAATATTCTCAATTTTAAATAAATTTAAATAAAAGCAAATAAATAAAAAAACGAATCTTTTTGAATCCGCCTTACGTTGGTTGCATCTTCAAATAAGTTGATAGAATAGATTCGACAATCTAATATTTTTTCAATTCAATATAAATATTGAATTGAAAAAATTTCCTATTTTATTTTAAAATAGTTAGATAGAAAAAGAAATCCAATTTTTTTGAATTGAATTGTATAAAAAAGACTGATGAAGGATAAAGTGGAATTTCACTGTTTTTCTTTTATTTCATTCTGAAATAGAAAATCAGAATGACAAAGTAGGGGAAATTGCCGTATTCAGAAGAAATTCTGGATATTCTATGTTAAATATTTAGTTTCTGTTTAGTTTCATATCTATAATTAAGGTAAGGATTCACAAACAAAATACAAAACAAAATAGTAATATTCAAAAAAATTGCACTATTAGGTTAGCAATCCCTGTGTATAAACATTCCCTCCTTTTTTTGCGAGGCTTCTTTGGCTTGAGGTCCAACTAATCTTTCTCGAAAGTAGAGCGGATGGGAGATATGAATCACACCCACGTCAATTGTTTATAGAATTACAATTATTCATTAGAACCAAACACCAAATAACCTAAGAGGTTCAAAGAAAAAAAAAGATTTTCGTATCTAATATCTAATTTGATTTTTTATCAATAAAATTTGGACTGGGCATAGACAGATATTCAAATTGATATCTTACATTATTGATTAACCCCTATCTACTCTCCCAATTGGTTTTTTGGGGAATGATAAATCATAAAAGAATGCCCGATTTTTGATCTTATCTTAAAAGGCGGTTAAGAAAGATCCACTTTTTTTCTTTTATCTGATATAGAAAACAAATAGACTCTGGGACGGAAGGATTCGAACCTTCGAATAGCGGGACCAAAACCCGTTGCCTTACCACTTGGCCACGCCCCATTTTTATTTCTATTTAAAACTACTAAAGAGTAATATGGGTATTCCTTTTTCGTCAATTCGAGTTCCTAAAATGTATGAAATAGATTAGTTTATTGTTAGGATTTTGACAGGTCTAGATATATAATTCAACCGAATTTATTGATCATTATATAGAATTCAATTAAGATATTGTATGAAAGTCTCATTTCTTCAATTCTCTTCTAAAAAAAAAATGGAAGGGCTTTTTTGATTGGATAAGTTCAAAGAAATATGTGTTTTTTTTTTAATCAGACTTCTTTTTATTTCTTTATTTTTTCCTTATCTCAAAATAGATTAATAACTTAATCAAAATAATATCCAAGAAAAAAAAAATGAATTTGTTATGCTTAATATCTTTAATTTGATCAATATTTGTTTTAATTCTACGTCGTTTTCGGATAGTTTTTTATTCGCCAAATTGCCCGAAGCCTATGCTTTTTTGAATCCAATCGTCGATGTTATGCCGGTAATACCTCTTTTCTTTTTTCTCTTAGCCTTTGTTTGGCAAGCCGCTGTAAGTTTTCGATGAGATCCTTAATACTGTCCTAGAAAAATTCATGATTTATTCGAGAAAAAAAATCTAACAATTGAGAAAATCAGAGACAAAATCAGATAAGTATAGGTTTTACAGTATGAAGGAACCCTCAATTCAAACTTTGAAATTTTTTGATAGCCGTGATAAATCTGGGTTACCTCATTTCCTCATTCCAACCCGTTTTTAATCGAAAAGACTACTTAGACTTCGAGTCCACCACTCACTATGAAAGGAATCTTTTTGTCATGAAAAGCTCCATTCTTATTGCAAATAAATAAATTTTTGAAACTCTTTTCTATTTCTACAATTTCTAGAAAGAAATCGCTTCCTTGATTTCTTGGTGTCAAGGTCAACGAGATAGGATATGTGGTCTAAAAAAAGGAAATATATTCTCTCTCTCTTTTTTTTTATGATCTTGGAGATTGTGTAATGCTTACTCTCAAACTCTTTGTTTACACCGTAGTAATATTCTTTGTTTCACTCTTCATCTTCGGATTCCTATCTAATGATCCAGGACGTAATCCCGGGCGCGAAGAATAAAACAAAAAAAGTGGGGTTCCTTGCTTCATTAAACATTAAATGCTATTAGCATTTGTTTGATCGATTCCACTGTCAAAAACCGAAACGGAAAGAGAGGGATTCGAACCCTCGGTACGAATAACTCGCACAACGGATTAGCAATCCGACGCTTTAGTCCACTCAGCCATCTCTCCTAATTGAAATTGAAAAAGAATAATTACTATGTTACAGTTCTCAAAAAAGAATGATAATGCTTGAAAAAAAAAAGCTCTTCTTTCATTTTATTCTTTCTTCTTATATATATCTTTCTTATTATATATATATATATTTTATCTAATCTATTTGAAATAGAAATTTCAATAAATAGATTATTGTATAGATACCACTTTTATCAACAATTTCATTCCATTTTTTTTTATAGAAATCTCAAAATATCTTTTTGATAAAAAAAAAAGGCGGGCTTTTTTAAGTTCGAATTTCCACGGCTTGGCCTGGTCAGACCGACCCGGCCGGGCTCCTTTTTTCAAATCCAATCCATTTTTTTTTATCTATGATTGATTATCTACGATTCCTATAATTCCGCAATCTCCTTTGCTTGCTATAGAAAAAAATCTTGGTATTTTTTGAAATCTAAAGTAAAAGAATAATCCGAAGCAGAAAAGGACTCTTTATCTTACTATAATATATAACCAAAAAGGCTTTTCTATTCTTTCTTTTCTGACTTCTTCACTATTTTGATTTATTAATAGCCAAATAATTTTGGCTAAATAATCAAAAAAAAAAGCCAAGGCTAATGAGTATCCCTCTTTCTAATTTTCTCAAGTCTTCTAACGAAAAACGGCAACGCTCTCATTTTCAGGATTTTTTTTTTCTCATCCTATCTTGAGGACGCCAGAGTCCCTTGTTCGACAAAGAGTCCATTTATATACAATAATATTGTAGCGGGTATAGTTTAGTGGTAAAAGTGTGATTCGTTCTATTAACCCAGTCAGTAGTTAAGGGGTCTTTCGGTTTTATTCATATTCCGATTAAAAACTTTATTTCTTAAAAGGATTTAATCCTTTACCTCTCAATGAAATATTCGAGGAATAATATACATTCTCGTGATTTGTCTCCAAAGGTCAATTATAAATTGAAAAATTGGATTATGAAATTACGAAACATAATTTTTTTTTATTGGATCAATACTTCCAATTGAATAAGTATTAAGTAAAGGATCCATGGATAAAGATAGAAAAGTCTATTTCTAATCGTAACTAAATCTTCAATTTTTTTTTTTTGATAGAATAGATTGAAGCAAAATAGCTATTAAACGATCACTTTAGTTTACTAGAGGCATCGACACCCCTTTTTTTCTTAGCTC